CCGAACGAATAATTGTAGGAGTGAAATCACAATATAATTTGAAAAAGCAAGACCAACCAATTATTTTTCTATTTTTTTTTAGGATTATAGGATTAAACAAAAGGATTAGCGAATAAAAGCGCTAATGCTACAACCAGCCCATAAATTGTTAAAGCTTCCATAAAAGCCAGACTAAGCAATAAAGTACCACGTATTTTTCCCTCTGCCTCTGGTTGTCGTGCAATCCCTTCTACAGCTTGCCCTGCAGCAGTGCCTTGACCAACCCCAGGTCCAATAGAAGCAAGCCCTACGGCCAAGCCAGCAGCAATAACGGAAGCAGCAGAAATAATTGGATTCATAATAAGTTCCTCGTAACCAAAATATAAAATAAAGAAATAGTTAATGATATAATCAACCAATAAATTATGACTTAATTATGCAATTACCAAGATTTATTCAGTTAAAGTAATTAAGAAAAATTCCTAAATTGAAATAGTAAATAGTAATAGTTATTGAACTATATGAATTACTTCAAAATTTCTTTTTTCGTTTCTACCTACCAAGTTGTTTTGGAACTAGGTATAACCTTTATTCTTATATTAACTTAAGTTTTGAACCATTCTTTGAATTCTTCGTTTTTTATTGAATTTTTTAGTCATTGAATATTCAATTCACAATTAGAGATGAAACGGAAGGGCTTTGTTTTTTTAATCCCTATAGAAATTTACAGTAGTAGTGGGGTAATTTTAAATATATGGTTAGTTCATATATAATATCACATATACAGAGGTTTCTTCCATGTTGTAAACCAACTATTTGTGTTTTAGATTCAATTAGATTCGAATCATTTTTTGAAACCTCCAAAACAAAGAAAGAAAGATTTGTCTTATAGTGATTAGATTATATACACCCAGTTGGATCCCCCTCACTCCTACTCTATTTTTTTTTTTATTGCAAATTTTCAAAATGTTTTTCTTTTCTATATATTTAATATTTATTGATGTTTCCTAAATAGGTTATCTTGAGCCACAGTATATGTGCAGCAAACTAAATCAAAAAAAAACTATTTTTTCGAAAAAAATAGTCAATGATGGCCTTCCATGGATTCACCTATATAAGCCGCAGCTAAAGTAGCAAAAATTAGAGCTTGAATACCGCTTGTAAATAATCCAAGGAACATGACAGGTATAGGAACTACTAAAGGTACCAAAGAAACAAGAACAACAACTACTAATTCATCAGCTAGTATATTTCCAAAAAGTCGAAAACTAAGGGATAAGGGTTTTGTAAAATCTTCTAAGATGTTAATCGGTAAAAGGATTGGAGTTGGTTGGATGTATTTACTAAAATAAGCTAATCCTTTTTTTGAAAGACCCGCATAGAAATATGCAACTGACGTAAGTAAAGCTAATGCAACAGTAGTATTTATATCATTTGTGGGTGCAGCTAACTCCCCGTGAGGTAATTGTATTATTTTCCAAGGCAAAAGAGCCCCGGACCAATTAGAAACAAAAATAAATAGAAACATAGTTCCAATAAATGGAACCCACGGACCATATTCTTCTCCAATCTGAGTTTTGCTCACGTCTCGAATGAATTCGAGAACATATTCAAAGAAATTCTGACCAAAAGTCGGAATGGTTTGCAGATTTCGAATAACTAGAATGGCTGAAACTAGCAAGATAGCAATTACAACCCAAGAAGTAATAAGTACTTGGGCATGCACTTGGAAACTCCCTATTTGCCAATAGAAATGTTGCCCGACTTCCACAGCAGATATATCGTATAATCTTTTTAATGTGTTGATAGAACATAATAAAACATTCATATTGTCCCGCCCTCTAAAAAATAAGAACTTGAAAGGGAATTATTTTAATTCAAACATCTCCTTTTTGATTTTGAATACCAGGATTAATCACATATAATTTTCGTTTCTTCTTTATATCGCTAATAATCAAAATGAAGAGAATTTCGAATCCTTACTTAACCAACAGGATCTTGTATATATATATTTTATGTATATATATATTATATATATATATTTATATTTTTTTATGCAATTTAATTTATTAGTAGTATAGTAACCGATTTCCTAAATCTATGAGTCCCTCCAACCAACTCAAATAATTTCTCTTATTATTAATCAAGAATTTCTTATATAGCTAGAACGACCTTCACAAATAGCAAATACTAATTTATTAAGAATTAATCGAATTGAGGCTATAGCATCATCATTAGCTGGAATCGAAATATCGGCGAAGTCCGGGTCACAATTTGTATCGATTAAAGAAATTGTTGGAATTTCCAAAGTTCTACATTCTCGAAGAGCCGTATATTCTTCTTGTTGATCGACGATTATTACAATATCAGGTAACCGTGTCATATATTTAATGCCGCCGAGATATGTTTCCAGATGAGCTAATTGTCTCTTCAATATAGCAGCATCCCTTTTTGGAAAACTGTTGAGTCTCCCCGTCTTTTGTTGTGTTCTCAAGTTCCGGAACTTTTGAAGTCGTGTTTCTGTAGTATACCAATTCGTTAACATACCGCCGAGCCATTTTTTATTAACATAATGACACCGAGCTCTTATTGCAGCCCGCGTTACTAAATCCGCGGCTTTTTTTTTTGTACCAACAATTAAGAATTGTTTTCCCATACTTGCTGCATCAAAAACTAAATCACAAGCTTCTGATAAAAACCGAGCAGTTCTAATAAGATTTGTAATATGAATATCCTTACGCTTTGCAGATATATAAGGTGACATTTTAGGATTCCATTTTCTAGTACCGTGGCCAAAATGAACTCCAGCTTCCATCATCTCTTCCAAAATTATGTTCCAATATCTTTTTGTCATTTAGATTAATCCCCCACTTTTCTTTCATTTCCAATCCAATTTTTTTTTTTTTATTTGGAAATGAAAGAAAGAGACCGTGTATACTGAAATAGAAATAAATAAGTGTTCCGAAGGAACCTTTTATTCTACCGAAGATTGGCCATTGATACATGATCAGGCCATTTTTTTCTATTTCATTTAAATAATATGATTATTATCTTTATTACCTTTTGATTTTATTACAAAATCAATTACAAAATAAAATGACGGAGCCCTTAGGGATTATTAAATCCTAGATTGCTCTGATGTATCGCAAAAATTCTTTGAAATGAAGCCAAAAAATAATTCTCTGTGGTGAAACAAAATATCTCTCATTTGATCCTCAAATAAATTATTTTTTTTTGTTTCCAAAGTAATCTTGTTATATTGCCTTGGCCTTGTCTTTGAACAGTGCATTATTCTTTTGAATCCGGTACCAACAGGTATCATTCCCCCTAAAACAACGTTCTCTTTCAGACCTTTCAACCAATCTATACGACCCCGAAGAGCGGCTTTTGCTAAAACTCTAGCAGTTTCTTGAAAACTTGCTTCAGATATGAAACTTTGAGTATTCAGAGATGTTTTTGTTATTCCTAGTAATAGAACTCGGTAGCAAACCGCCTCTTCTAAGGCACGCCCAGCTCGTTCGGCTCGCAATAATCCAATTAGTTCACCGGGCGAAAAAACATTAGACATTCCATCTTCTGAAACCAATACTTTTGATGTTATTTGACGCACAATAATTTCTAGATGTCTATTATGGATGTGAACTCCCTGGGATCGATAAACTTTTTGAATTTTATTAACCAAAGAAATACGACTTTGCGCTATAGTTAGCTCAGCACCAATCAAGAATCCCCAAGGAATGCCAAGAATTCTTGTTATATGACCGTTCCAAGTATCAACTCTCTTTTCTAGGTTCATCGATATTGAATCAATCGAACGAACTTCTAATACCTGTTCTACTTTTGGAAGACCCTGTGTTATATCACCAGATCTCGATTTTTCATATATATATGTAACTAATATATCTCCTTCAGAAAGTATTTCTCCATAATGGCCGTGAACAGTTGCTCCTGGAGTCGCCAAATAAGGGTTAGCCGATCTTATTCCTACAGAATCCATTTGAACTGTTAGAACTTGACCTGATTTTAGGTGTGGTGCATTTTTCGTTTGAACTATACATACATTTTCACAAATAAATTGACCAAGACTTATTATTGTAAACGGTTTTTCACAATAATTATGATGGAGAAAATGCCAATTCAAAAAGAATGGATTGAAAACGGTGTTACTACATATATCCGGTTTCGAAATTCTCTCGTTTTCGTCCATTAAATAATATCTTAATACTTGAAAAGTTTCTTTTAATTTATCAAGTTGCAAATTTGGATTTATCGAGATCTGATTATGAGTTATTAAACGGTAAAAATCCAAATTTGCAACTTGAAAGGCTATTCCTAAAGGACCTAACGAATTATTAATTGGAATTATAGGATCTCTTTGAATTTTATTAATTCCTTCTTTTATCCCATTGTAATATTTTCCCTCATTGAATGATCGTGTTTGAAAACAATTAAATGATGACAAAATTATCAAAGAGCGGTATTTCTCATTTCTATTCAACAACATACGAATAGTTCCGTTATTTTGGCTAAGTGATTGTTGAATTTTTTTCTTCGAATCAATGGAAAAAAATGGATTGATGTTGGTCCGATCCGACTCATGATCCAAGAAAAATCCCGAACTGGCCGGATCATTCCTTTTTCTTATATATGAAATATGGGATTTCACTAAGTCAATTCTTAAGAAATATCGAACCAAACCATTTGTACTTACTTCAACAAAAGAAGCATGCGCATTTTCGATAGAAGAAAATTTTTTGTCTGGATCCCAATTTAAGACTAAACAAGTCCGAACTAATTGAATACTTGTATCCGAAATTCCCCGAATTGATTTTCCATTTCCAGAAAGAATATAATTAATAACTTTAAGTTCCAGATTATCTCTTTCCTGAAACATATCTTGGGGAAAAAGTTTTACTAAATTGATACCATTCCCTATTTCATATAAAATGACGGGTCGAACCAAAACAAAATACTTTTTTTTTGTAATTGTGATCCATTGGACATAGATCCAATTTTTCATTTTTTTTGATTCCTTTAAATTGTTTTTTACCGTTCCTGGTGGTATCAAGATGGCACTGTGTCGGGATATTTTATCCATTTCTCCCGGAAAATGGATATCTCCAGAAAATATTTTTAATTCAATCTTTTTTTTTTTCTTCTCCACTCGGACCAACCCCCTTACTCGACTTCTTATATTTAAAGTGATTGGTGTATCTACTTCAACGATACTATTGTTCCGTACCATTATGGAAGAAGATTCTGATAAAATATGCACTTCCTCGGGAATGAAAAAAAATTGATCCACTTTGATTTGGTATTTTGTCTTAAATTCTTTAACTCCTCTATACTCAATTAAAAAATCCTCTTTTTTTAAAATGGAATTTATTCCTATAGTCCTATATTTAGTAATTCCTGAGCTCTGTGTTCTGTATTGAGGATCATCAAAATAAGCGAGAATACTATCTCTACGAAAAATACCATTGATTGGTATTTCAATCGAGATATTGGAAGCTAACATTCGTTTTTTGTCTCGTTCTTGAATCGATTGGAATGAAAATGGAATGATGAATCTATTTCTTCGCCTCTTTGCTAATAAATCCGTAGTATGATGGAAAATAGCAGGGTGTGCAAAATTACAATGATCTATACATATGATTTGATTAAATATGGAATAATCTGAAATCCTTCTTTCTTTTAGATCAGAAGAATTGAAACGAAATAATTTATGTCTTACTTGATCATTCCTTACTAAAAGGTTAGAACTATCTTCTTCCCCAGTAGAAAGATAATGCATCTTCATTTGATCTTGATCTTTTCGGAGTGAAAAAGAGACTGAACCGGACCTGTATGATCTTCCTGATAATATCCATAAATGACTTGTTTTTGGTAAGATATGGACATTACTGTATCTAAATTCTGATGCATGGTATACATCAGTACTCCAATGCATTTCTCCTTCTAAGTTAGAATAGACATGTTTTCGAACCTTTTCTTTTAAATTCAAAGTGTATGTTCCTGCGCGAATCTCGGCAATCACTTGTTCTGATTTTACATATTGATTATTTTGAACTAATAGAAAACTTTTTGGTGGAATAATCACATTATGTATAATATCACCACTTTCAATAGTTATATACAAGTCTATATAACATAGAAAAGCAGGATGCCCATGACGTGTACGTGTAGGATGAACCAAATCCTCGTTGAATTTTATTTTTCCATTAGAAGGTGCTCGCACATGTTCTGCAGTACCTCCTGTGAATACTCCGCCAGTATGAAAAGTTCTTAATGTTAGTTGAGTGCCCGGTTCTCCTATTGATTGGCCCGCAATAATACCTACAGCTTCTCCTAATTCCACTAAGTGGCCATGAGTAGGACTTTGGCCATAACACAATCGACAGATCCAAGATGTATTTCTACAGGTAAAGGGGGTTCGGATAGATATTGGTTGTGTTTTAAAGGTTTTAAATCGATTGATAAGTCCAATTCCAATATCTTGATTTCGAACGGCAATGCATCGTGAACCTCTGTATATATCGTCTGCTAATACACGACCAATTAATGTTTGTATCAAAATTCTTTCCGGCATCATTCCATTCTGGGTATTCACCGAAATTCCTCGAATGGTACCGCAATCTGTTCGACGTACAACAATGTGTTGAACCACTTCAACAAGTCTGCGTGTAAGATATCCAGCATCTGAAGTTCGTACAGCAGTATCTACAACTCCTTTCCGGGCTCCATAGCAAGAAATTATATATTCTGTTAAAGAGAGTCCTTCGCGTAAATTGCTTTGAATAGGTAAATCAATCATTTGTCCTTGTGGATCCGACATCAATCCTCTCATACCCACTAATTGGTGTACTTGAGATGCATTTCCTCTAGCTCCTGAAAAAGACATTATATGGACTGGATTAAAGGGGTCGGTCATCCTAAAATTAGGATTCATTTCTTGTCGCAAATATTCACTTGTAGCATACCATATCTCAATAGATTGGCGTAATTTTTCTACTGCATGTACATTCCCATAATGATGATGTTTTTCAAAAATCAAACTTTGTTGTTCAGCATCTTGGACTAGCCATCCTTTAGAAGGTATTGTTAAAAGGTCATCAATTCCTAATGAAATGGATGTAGTCGTAGCTTGACGGAATCCCAGAGTCTTTACTTGATCCAAGATATGCGATGTATATGCCATTCCAAAGTGATCTATTAATCTGCTAATAAGTCGTTTAATGGCAGTTCCACCTATCACTTTATTGTGAAAGACTAGATTGGCCCGTTCTGCCATAGGTACCTCCATATTTCACTCAGTGGGATTCGGTTCGACAATGGGTTTGAGTCAATGATTGGAAAACTTCCTTTTCTTTATCTTTATTTGCATACAAATTAAAAACTATGTATGATTCTGGTTAAATTGTGAACACCTGAATTTACACCGATATCATAAATTTGCTTATCTTAGATACCAACCATCTATATCATTAGATATCATATGAATAGGCATGGCAAAAACCTTGT